GAACCTTTCAATTCTGTATTGCATAGACATATCTGTATCAAGTCGTAACGTTCTTCTTGATCTTGAAGAAGAACAGACAGAGTAGGAGAACAGAAACAAAAGAAAAAAGAAGAGAATCTAATTCGCAGATTATATATATGATTTTCTATATGAGACAATATTTTTAGCCTCTTTCTATAAATCTAGAACTTTTCGTCAGCGATTTTGAAATTGAAATGGAATAGAATACAAAGGATAACAATCGAGTTATAAATACTTCGATGGCTAAGTATGTATGCTAATTGATACTATTAATGAATATGGATATGGATTCATAAATTTTGATGTCGATCCATATCCATTATGTTGGATATATGAATGGATTTGGTGAATAAATACTCATACAACTGAATTATGTGCCAGGAACCAGATTTGAACTGGTGACACGAGGATTTTCAGTCCTCTGCTCTACCAGCTGAGCTATCCCGACTATTATTTTACTTAATATATCATCCGCATTTTATGATATGACTTCGTTCTATGTCAATTGAAAAATGAATTGATGTTACTTTGTGTGTACCTTATATAACACCAGACCCCAGTTGGCTTAATACAAAAAAAGAAACACTCGGGTATATAACTTTGTGAAAGAAAAAACCGAATAAGAAAGAAAAAAAAATAGGCTAAAGAAAGCATTACCGAGTCAAATGTTTTTTTGGGGATAGAGGGACTTGAACCCTCACGATTTATAAAGTCGACGGATTTTCCTCTTACTTTCAATTTCATTGTTGTCACTATTGACATGTAGAATGGGACTCTATCTTTATTCTCGTGCCATTAAGCCTTTTTTTTTTTTTTCAAAAAAAATTTATCAGATCCTGGAGTCAATTTTTTTATAAATGATATAATCAATGAAGATTCGATTCTTTCGATCATCCAATCGATTCACATCACAAGAATTATTTCATTTTGCATAGAATCATCAAAATAAATATAGACTCGCGGCGTCTTAATACAGTTTGTATAGCGTTTGTACATATATCTATGTATATAGGTTGCCCCCTTTTTTGGAGTTTCGATAGAAGAATTCCTTTACCTTTACCAACTCAACGCAGTAAACTCTATTTGTTAGAACATCTCCCATTGAGTCTCTGCACCTATCCTATTCTTTTTGTATTCTTGCGTTACGAACTGCTGTTGGTTTTCGTAAAACAGGATTTGGCTCAGGATTACCCCATCTTAAATTCCAGGGTTTCTCTGAATTTGAAAGTTGTCACTTCGTATGTTTCCATACCAAGGCTCAATCCAATTAAGTCCGTAGCGTCTACCAATTTCGCCATATCCCCTTATGTTTTACTATGCTGAAATCAAAGCGGTGTATTTTTTTTTTTTCATACGAATTTCGTATGATTAGATTTCTATTTATATGTAAATCAAACCTCTATAAACTAAAAAAGTGGATCTTGTTGTTTGAATTTCTTGTCTATTTCTATTTTGTTTCATTTTGTTTAATGTCTATTGGATACCCAAAGCCGACACCCACATTTGATACAACTCAAAATGATTCTATCATTTCTGTTTATGCAATTCAATAGAAATTGATACATGTCGTAATATATATATATATATGCCTCCCTTATTATCATTATTAATATTTTTTTTGATGTAATTTGAAATACTCGAACGGTCGATTCCTTTTTTGTCTTTAACTTCTGATAAAATAACTCAAAAAAGGTATTTGATACAATATCAAATATTTTGTATCTAGTTATCCAAAATATTAATCATTTTTTATAGCTAAAACGAAACTAATTATTTCACAGTAAGTTTTCAATTTTTTATTCAAAATATTGGAATTAGTTAGAATTTTGAATTCTTTATAATTCCTAGAATTCTACTACATTAACATTTTCAAATACCTTATTGAAAGAAGTTTGCCTTAAGTGTTGATAAACAGAAAATGGATATACATTTTGTATCACTCAAATTGTTTTATATAAAAAGATTCTAATAATTTTATTTCGAATAAATAATCGAAATAATAATCATTATTTTCTAAAATATTGATCAATATGAAAAGAGAGGAATCTATAGTTATTGCTATTATGAATAGCTAATATAATTCATATTAATCAAACATATTAATAAAAAAAAAAAAAAGATCGTATTAGTTTACGATGCATACACAATTTACGATGCATACACAATTTTTGCTCTATTTGAGCCCGCTTAGCTCAGAGGTTAGAGCATCGCATTTGTAATGCGATGGTCATCGGTTCGAATCCGATAGCCGGCTTTTGTCTATTTGGTTTGATTTTCACATGATTGAGAGTGTATTTTTGAAATCACAGAACATTGAAACGGCTTTCCCTTTTTTTCCAAGGGTTGCCGACCTATCATATGTCCCATTTCAATTAGCAAAAAAATAGTAAGAAGTCCGTTTCGGACGAACAAAATAAAATGATTCGAATTTCTAATAAATTTCTAATAAATTTCTATTGATCTAATAAATTTCTATTGATATTATATATTAATTTATATGATATATATATATAAATGAATATAGAAAGAAAACTATTTCTATACATATTTCTATACATAAATAAAAAATACATAAATAAAAAAAAAATGGTCATTTTAGTACTCCAATTCAATCCATTTATTTCTTAATTCTTTTTAGGACAATACTTCATTGTCTTATTGGATTTCATCTCGCTTAATTTATCAAATTATTTAGTTCAGTTTGTTTATGTCCAAACAAAAAAGGAGTCTTCATGTCGCGGTATAGGGGGCCTCGTTTCAAAAAAATACGTCGTCTTGGAGCTTTACCGGGTCTAACTAGTAAAGGGCCTAGAGCCGGAAGCGATTTTAGAAACCAATCGCGCTCTGGGAAAAAATCTCAATATCGTATTCGTTTAGAAGAAAAACAAAAATTGCGTTTTCATTATGGTCTTACAGAACGACAATTACTAAAATATGTTCGTATAGCCGGAAAAGCCAAGGGGTCAACAGGTCAGGTTTTACTACAATTACTTGAGATGCGGTTGGATAACATCCTTTTCCGATTAGGTATGGCTTCGACTATTCCCCAAGCCCGCCAATTAGTTAACCATAGACATATTTTAGTTAATGAACGTATAGTAAATATACCAAGTTATCGCTGCAAACCCCACGATATTATTACGGCGAGCCATGCTCAAAAATCTAGAGATATGATTCAAAGTTATCTTGATTCATCCCCTCATGGGGAAGTTCCCAAACATTTGACTCTTCACCCATTCCAATATAAAGGATTAGTCAATCAAATAATCGAGAGTCAATCAATTGGTTTAAAAATAAATGAATTGCTAGTCGTAGAATATTATTCTCGGCAAACTTAAACCTAACTCAACTAAAAAGAGGTTTGGACAACTTTATTACTCCTACCCTCGTTCCTTCCCATAAAGGAAAGGAACTAAAAAAGGACGCAGAATAAAGTGCTTATTCAGGGAATAGTAATAACAAATCGATATAAAAAGTACCGAGGGTTCGAGTTCGACTTTGAGTATGTGTTGTTCTTTGATACATTGGCTTCATTAAGATTGGTAAATTAGTTGAGGGTACGGAAAGAGAGGGATTCGAACCCTCGGTAAACAAAAGTCTACATAGCAGTTCCAATGCTACGCCTTGAACCACTCGGCCATCTCTCCGACGTAATGATTATGCCCCATCAACCGAATCGATAGCGAGCTATTTTTATTTTTACTTTACTGAAAAAAGAAATTCGAAAAAAAGTATGAAAAAATCAAAAGAGGAAAGATATCGATTTTTTAGATATCCATTTATGTGATCTAGGGCTCCCATCCTTTTCAGATAGTTTGACACGAATTCAATCAAAGCGTAAGGAATCAATTGATCGGTCTATCTATTTTTTTTCTTCAATTTCGAGATGAGATGGGAATCAGACTAGGACCTCTTCATTCTTATACTCGTCAACTAGATTTGTATGAAAGCGAAACTATTTCTTATTATTTTATTTAATTCCGGTAAAGTAAAAAAGAATTGGGAGTTTTCAAATTTGCAAAATTATGTTTTTATGTTATTTCGTGGTGTCCAATTCCTTTGTTTGGGGGGAATCATTTTCTTACGAAAGGTAATGAAAAGAATTTGAGAGTGGATTGCTATCTATGACTAAATCAAGTATAAATGGAAATTTTATTGATAAAACCTTTTCAATTGTAGCCAATATCTTATTACAAATAATTCCGACAACTTCAGGAGAAAAAGAGGCATTTACCTATTACAGAGATGGTGTGATTTGATCATTAGTTTACATATCTTTTCGATCTCAATCTTATTTACCGCCTCAGTCTTATAAGACTGCTGCATGATTTCGGAATAGAAAAAAAAAATGAAATAAATCTACGCTTTTTGAAGGTGAGGTTTGTAAAAAAAAAAACAATTCCTTCTGTCGTGTATCCCCGATTAATGCAACCTCAGATGCTTGAATTACCGATTCTAGTAGTGAGCCAGAGGTGAAACTTATGAATCTGTATTGCGGTGCGAGTCAACCCTCATCCATTAGAATCAATAGGAGTAGAGGAGAAAAAGCACTACACCTAGAAATCAACAATACGCAAACTTTGGTCGAAATGATCGCCTTCCTTATCGATAGCGAAACTAAAATGGTTGGGACAACAAACATCCATCTCGTTCCTATTTTGGATACCTGTATAACCATCGAAGACTGTTGAAGTGACCAATTCCTGGAAAGTAAAGGGCGTAGGGGACAAAGAAATTGTTGAAGTTACCATTTTTTGATTTAAGATTAAGATCACCCCATTTGAGGTTAAAAAGATCTTTGGCAGTAAGGTTGGCTAGAGATTTCTTGTAAAAACACTAGCCCCACTCAGTCCATAACGAGAATTTTGCACTCTTTTTTGATTCCATGTACATTTTTCATTATGCACCTAAGGGAGGAGCCATATGAGGTGAAAATCTCACGTATGGTTCTGGAACGGAGATTCTTAAAAATGAAGACGACCGTAACGGATGTCGGCTCAATCCGAAGGAAATTATGCAGAAGCTTTACAGAATTATTATGAAGCTATGCGACTAGAAATTGATCCTTATGATCGAAGTTATATACTCTATAACATCGGCCTTATTCACACAAGGAACGGAGAACATACGAAAGCTTTAGAATATTATTTTAGAGCACTCGAACGAAACCCCTTTTTACCACAAGCTTTTAATAATATGGCTGTGATCTGTCATTACGTGCGTCTATCTCCACTATAGAAAGAAAAGAGTAGTAAATACTCTCAAAAAAAAGGTTTTTCTACATAAGCATCGTCCACAAAACGATTTTTATCAGCTGTAGCAAAGCAAATAAAGGAACTTCTTCGAAGTCGAAATCTGAAGAAATAGATATGCCCCAATACTTTCTTCTCTATTCTATGGATAAAGGATCCAATTGATAAAGAAAGCACCGTCAAGATCAATTAGTGATGTTTTTGGCGGATACAATAATAACTGCTTACTTAATTGAAGTCATGATACAAGTTAGGAATCGACGTATGTAATAAAGTCGATCCACTAAGGTATTGAGCAGCGGTGTAGCATCAGATCCCAAAGATAGTAAGTCTTTTTTTTTTCTTTCTATTTTTATTTTTAATTCTATTAGAAATTCTAAATATTAGAAAAAGATTTTTTCTAAGATTCTCTATAAAATCCGTTTTTCTATGAAACCGAGATAGTTACCTTTGAGAAACTTCTAGCAATATTGTAAATGCCTATGTTGAGGGTGGGAGAAAAGATAAAACCAAAAAATTCATTATTAATAATTAATATGAAACAAAATTTCAGTTTGAAACTCATACAATTAATCTCTTTTTGTTAACCCGATACAAAAAACAAGGGGGAGAAATCTCTGAGAAATCTCATTCTATTAGAATGGTGTAGATTTAAAAAACGGGATACCACAAGAATTGTGAGCCGTATGAGTTAGGAAACTCTCAAGTACGGTTCTCGAGGAAGGAATTGAACAGCCTATTCTGACCGGGGGGAACAAGCCATTCGACAGGGAGATTCTGAAATTGCGGAGGCTTGGTTTGATCAAGCCGCTGAATATTGGAAACAGGCTATAGCGCTTACTCCCGGTAATTATATTGAAGCCCAAAATTGGTTGAAGATCACAAGGCGCTTCGAATAAAAGCCCTCTTTTTTGATTTATTAGTCTGATTAGTCAAATGTCAAAGAAAAGGGATCTTTTTTAGGACAAAAACAACCAAAGAATTTCATTATATCCTTTCACAAAAAGCATTTTTCTATTTCGTATGGTATATAAACGATAGGCAGAAGTATAAACGATATGCAGATAGAGTCGAATATATATATATTTCTTTGCAATGATCCATGCCTGTTTTCATGGGATTTGGGATAGAATAAGAAGAAATCAATATGTCTATGTTGGGCGTAATGGAAGATATAATGTAACGACATCGAAGAACATCTAATTGAGATGTTAATAAATACACCGGGTTGCATAAAAAAAAATGATTTTTGGATCAACACAAAGACCCGAAAGGATTTTATACGCTAAAAAAGGTCCGTTGTGCGCCGAATGGCTATGTCATAATAGATCCGAACACTTGCCACGAATCAACTTCTAGATCATAATTGCTCGAGTGAATAACTAAAAAAAAGGATGGGAGATTGCGGAAAATCAAAAAATTAGAAAGAGCTCTCAGAGATTCATTAATTATTTGACTGTTGGCGGGTTTCTTTGTATGTGTTGTCCGGAAAGAGGAGGACTCAATGATTATTCGTTCGCCGGAACCAGAAGTAAAAATTTTGGTAGATAGGGATCCCATAAAAACTTCTTTCGAGGAATGGGCCAAACCAGGTCATTTTTCAAGAACAATAGCTAAAGGCCCCGAGACTACCACTTGGATTTGGAATCTACATGCGGATGCTCACGATTTCGATAGCCATAGCAATGATTTGGAGGAGATCTCTCGAAAAGTATTTAGTGCTCATTTTGGGCAACTTTCTATTATCTTTCTTTGGCTGAGTGGTATGTATTTCCACGGTGCTCGTTTTTCCAATTATGAAGCATGGCTGAGTGACCCTACTCACATTGGACCTAGTGCCCAGGTAGTTTGGCCAATAGTCGGCCAAGAAATATTGAATGGTGATGTGGGCGGGGGGTTCCGAGGAATACAAATAACCTCTGGTTTTTTTCAGATTTGGCGAGCATCTGGAATAACTAGTGAATTACAACTCTATTGTACCGCAATTGGTGCATTAATCTTTGCAGCCTTAATGCTTTTTGCCGGTTGGTTCCATTATCACAAAGCTGCTCCAAAATTGGCTTGGTTCCAAGATGTAGAGTCTATGTTGAATCATCATTTAGCCGGGCTACTCGGACTTGGTTCTCTTTCTTGGGCGGGGCATCAAGTCCATGTATCTTTACCAATTAACCAATTTCTAAACGCCGGAGTAGATCCTAAAGAAATTCCACTTCCTCATGAATTTATC